AAAAATATACCCATACCATCTATGTCAGCTTTTTGTTTCAATACATTCAAAACGACTCGCTTTCTAGATGATCCCTCTAGAAGACGGCGATTATAGCAATCTTTCTAGTTACTTCGTTCTCTATTTCTATTTGTTTTAAAGGATCCGAACAGGAAAAAGATTTTCTTTCTACCGAGCTAAAATAATATGGCCATGTCTCTAGTAAACTAAAGACATCATATAATAGCTATTTTGCTTCAAGTTTTCTCTACGAATCAAAAAAGTTGAAGATTTAGTTACGATTAGAAATCGACTTTTAGATCGTCATCCATGGACCCCTTTCCAATACTCATTCAATTGGAAGTATTGATCCAATTTGAAAATTTTGTTTCGCAATTTCAGAATCCAATTTTTCCATTTTTAAGGGGCCTTTGGATAGAAATCGCGAGAATTTAGATTTTTCCCCGACGTGGTATTGAGAGGTAAAGGATTAAAAATCCCCTTAAGAAAGAAAGTTTTTTGTCGGAATAGGAATGAAACCGAAATACCCCTTAACTATTAAGGAGATTAATCGAACGAATCACACTTTTACCACTAAACTATACCCGCTACAATCCCAGTATTATAGACAACCGGGACTTTTGTCGAACAGGGGACTTGGGTGTAATCAAAAAAATCAGGAAAATTGGAGTGATAACGTTTTGCGTCGGGGTTTTCACTTTTATCAGATTCTGAGAAGAGGGCAACTAAATACCAAGTTCTATCTTTTCTTTTGCTGGAAACATGGTGCTAGATCTAGATACGTCGCACAAAAATCACCAAAATCAGAACAGAAAAATAAGGTTTCATTGTATTTATTCCATAAAGGCAGTCAAGTAACTAAAACAAGGAAGAAAAAATAATAGAAGCGGTCCTTTTATATTCTATCAAAAGTTAGAGTAAGTTCTCTAGTAAGTATGGAAAAAGTCCTTCTTACTTTTCTTCTTGCTTTAATTTATACATTCTATTTTCTATTCTATACTCCATATCGTAATAGCCTACTAGAATTCGTTGAAATAGAAAAAGGCCCGGGTGGGTAGTGACCGGGCCAGGCCGTAGAAATAAAAAGGGCCTTTCAAAGAAAATAAAAGCAAGGAAGTCCTCTTTCCTTATCTTTATATTTCGTTTTTTCTTTCTATTAGATCTTTTGAGTCTTGACTTTATCTAAAAGGTAAAAGGAATTGCTACTAAAAGTTTTACATATCTATAATAGATATATATCTTATATCTATATCTATATAATAATTCTATATAATAACGCGAAAGATATTTATATAATAACGAGTATAATAACGAGAAAGATATAAAGATAAAGAAGGAGAAAGAACGACTTTTTTGAATCCTTACTTCAGGTGGAATGTAACCTATTAAGAATTATAATTCTCTTTTTCAATTGGGAGAGATGGCTGAGTGGATGAAAGCGTCGGATTGCTAATCCGTTGTACGAGTTATTCGTACCGAGGGTTCGAATCCCTCTCTTTCCGTTTTCCTCGATGAATTGATTTTTTCTGTTTTTTCAAATTTCAAAAAGAATTTTTCCTAGTTAAACGGGTCGAATAGATAAAAAAAGACAAAGAAAATGAAAAAATCAAGCTAGAAAACGGAACAAACCTTTTATTGAATTAGTCTTCACGTCCAGGATTACGGCTTGGGTCATTAGAGAGGAATCCAAAGATGAAGAGAGAAACAAAGAAGATTACTACTGTATAAACGAAAAGTTTGAGAGTAAGCATTACACAATCTCCAAGACCCCTTTTGAAAAACGAGAAAAGAGAATAGATCATCCATTTTTATACCCCAGATTCTATTTTGACACCAAGAAATGAAGTGCTTTCTTGAAATAGAAACGAATTGGAAAAAAGTGAAATTAATTTCAAATAAGAGTCGTTTATTCGCCAAAATTTCTTTCCTACCCATAATTAGATAACTAGATATTCTTAGATAATTAGATATTGGGGGGGGGGGGGACCCTAACCTTAGACTAAAAAAAAATAATTCAAATTCAATATAATTAAGGCCTGTCACTCGAAAAGGGTCAGATATGGGGAAATGTGGCTAGCCGGATTTGATTTATCGTCGTGATCCACGAATTTCAAGGTTTGAATAGAAGGTTGATACTTTAAAGACTTAGTTGATCTTAGCAATGGGTATAATTTTTCTTGCAGAAATCATGAATTTTCTAGGATAGTATTAAGTAGCTTATCGAAAACTTACCGCGGCTTGCCACACAAAGGCTAAAAGAAAAAAGAACACAGGTATGACTGGCATAACATCTATGATTGGATTCAAAAAAGCATAGGCCTCGGGTAATTTGGCGAAGAAAAGACTACTTATATAAAGGGCAGAATTAAGACAGAGACAGATCAAACTAACGATATTAATCATAACAGACATTTTTTCTTGTAGATAATTCTAATTTGATTGAGTTCTGGATATAACGAAAAATGAAGAAAGTAAGGTAGATAAAAAAATCCTTCTTTTTCGTTGAACCTGCCCAATCAAAACTCCTCTAATTCTCAAAGGAGAATAGAAGCAATCATATTTTTCTCGAATATTTTAATTGAGTTATATGTAATGATCAATAAATTCAGTCGAATTCTATATCTCGATGTGTCAAATTCCTAGCACGAACTTAGAATTTAGATTGATATATTCAAATCAAATATCAAAAATTTCTTATAGATATACCGCAAGACTTGACAAAAGGGGGATATTGGTCTATAATTCTAATGTATCATAGAACACTAAATGGGATGTTGTCTAGGGTCAGGCAACGGGTTTTAAACCCAGCGGGAAAGGGAATTTATTTTTTTCGTGTCCCCGAACTCTTAGCCATGGAATCGGACGTTGACAGTGGCCAAGGCAACGGGTTTTTCGTTCAGCCCGGAAGGTTCGATCCCTTCCGTCCCGAGGATATCCGTCCATTCTATTGAAATATTGAATCAAACAAAAATGGGGCGTAGCCGAGTGGTAAGGCGACGGGTTTTGGGCCCGGAAGTCGAAGGTTCGATCCCTTTCGTCCCAAGGATATCCTTCCATTCTATTGAAATATTGAATCAAACAAAAATGGGGCGTAGCCGAGTGGTAAGGCGACGGGTTTTGGGCCCGGAAGTCGAAGGTTCGATCCCTTTCGTCCCAAGGATATCTTTCCATTCTATTGAAATATTGAATCAAACAAAAATGGGTCATACCGCGTTGGTAAATCGTCGGGCTTTGGTCCTGTAAGTCGAAGGTTCAATCCCGTTCCTCCCAGAGGATATACTATCCATTCTATCCGAATATTTAGTTGTTTTAAGTAAACAACAGTCTACTTAACAGTTTTCTATTGGATAAAATCTGATTCTTCTTTCTTCTCTGATTTTGACTGATTTTTTTCGGAATCATATCTCAAATTTTCCAAAATGTAAAGAAACCAAGTGCAAATGACATGCAAATTTAATAGAATAGATTTGTGATTTGGGTAAGATGATAGAAGATCTATCATAACACAAGCGTTTGAATAAACAAAATAGGGCAGAGGTTTCATCCTATGCTCATGCCCTTCATATTGAAGGAAGTTTGTTACTTCGAAAAATTTTAGGCTACATATCTATTTGAATTTGCAATAATACGTTTTGAATCTAAATGCGAAATAACCTATCTTCCCTATCTCTTATTACCTATAGAGGTAGTCCAACTATTCATTTTCTATTCATTTTAGCGGCTCTATGAATTCTAAATAAGAGTTGGTTAATGAAATTCAATTACTGATAGAATTCAGTCCTTTTTTTTAAGAGTGGGTTGGGGTAAAATTGAAAATAGGAGCAAGGACTGAATTTCACCTTGTTTGTCTTTGCCTCTAGTTTGCCTAGATCAAAAAATTTCCATTCCGTAACTCTGTAAATAATAAAGGGTCCTTTTTGATTTATGATTCAGCAATCCAGATGAAATTGTGGGGAGTAGATAGCCCTTAAAAAGTATAAATTTCAATGTCTGTATCCCGAATCTCATTAACAAAGAAGCAAGTTAGACCTCTAACCAATATTCTTTCTTTGAATTTTTGAACTATTTGGTCTTTGGATCTAATGAAAATTGTAAATCTATGTCTAGCTTGAGACGAACAGTGAGTCATCCATTGTATTCACTTTCATTTATGGCACGACTGAAGAAAGATTACTTCAAAAAATACGAAAAGACATATCAACTGGGAAGTGCTGTAGGTAGTGTTATCGTTCTATTTCTTCTATTTTATTGAGAACCCGTTTTCTTTGTGAAAAAAATTTTCATCCCTAAGATGTTTCAATTTTCATATTGACCATAGAATATCCATATCAGTAAGAGTTGTTCAGTCTAGCCTATGTGAGTTACTTAAAGATTGAGTTATTTAAAGATGCGGATTTGTAGGTAATTCATTTTTCGTCTTATTTAGTTATGTTAGTGATGTTCCTTCTATATTTGTAGTTTTGTCTATTTCTCTTAGATATTTTTCTGAAATTTTTTTCGTTTTTTATTTTTAGTTCAAATCTATCTATTTCTAGAAAAAAGATTCTATTCCTCCAATAAAAGAAAGGGTCTTCAGAAGATTTCTTCCGAAAAATCTTTAGCATCTATGTATAGAAGAAAAAGTATAGCTTATTCTGTTTGTCTACCGCCTAACCCAATAATTATTCCCGATTCCATAATTGAATCAATTTCATAGGGGTTCCAAATTCGAGGAATGCTATGGTAAAACTTCGTTTAAAACGATGTGGTAGAAAGCAACATGCAACTTATCGAATCGTTGCAATTGATGTTCGATCCCGAAGAGAAGGAAGAGATCTTCGTAAAGTGGGTTTTTATGATCCGATAAATAATCAAACGTATTTAAACGCTCGTGCTATTGTATATTTTATTGAAAGAGGTGCTCAGCCTACCGAAACTGTTCGGGACATTTTAAAGAAGTCGCAAACTGTTCAGAATCATTTAGAGGCGCTGAAGGTTTTTAGGAGAATTTCTACTCCCTTTGAAAAAATTTTCAATTAAGTCACTTAAACATTTTTTCAATTAAGTCAATAAAAAAGGAGGGGAGGGGTATTCATTCCTATAGAACTTTCTAGTTTTCTCTATTCGGTTTCTACATGAATTGAATAAATCCAAGATTTTTTATACTTCTTATGTATTCCCCTATCGAAACTTTTTCTATCTATGTAGTGCCAATCTAACACAAGTCATTATTTATTCAATGAAATTTCAATTGAAATTACATTCTTTTCTTAACCTTTCTATTGACAACAAGGCATGGAACAAATAGAATTCATCGTGATAAGCGGATCCATTTATTTCTAGCCCATAGATTGGGTTTTTTACCTTATTTTAGATTTTTATATTAAAAATGGGTTCGTTGGATGCGCTTTGATTCACCCATTTTTGATTGAAAAAGTGAAGAACAATAACATAAGGGATGATCTATCAATTTTGGCATTTATTTCTCGTAAAATTGATTCTATTTTCATCTGACTTATTCCGTTTTCTGTTCCTAATCGATTCGAAAATTTGTTTTTATGATTTGATTACCTCGTCTAATCATTTCTTTTGATTCTGATTGTCTCTACATACTCTTTTATTCTATTTGGGTTGCTAACTCAACGGTAGAGTACTCGGCTTTTAAGTGCGACTAGGATCTTTTACACATTTGGATGACGCGAGGGATTCATCCATCCCATCGGTAAAGTTGGGAAGACCACGACTGATCCTGAAAGGGACTGAACGGAAAAAATAGCATGTCGTATCAATCAAGAGTTATGAGAATATTTTCTTTTTTCCGCTCATCTGGTTATAAACCTTTCTTTAACTTATTGGAAGATAGCAAAATGTCTTCAATTTGAAATTGGGTCGAATAAATAAATGGATAGAGCCCTCGGGCTTCAATTAATTCAATGAAATTCTAAGAAAAGAAAAAGCAACGAGCTCCGATTCTTAATTTGAATAATTCCCCGATCTAATTAGACGTTAAAAATAGATTAGTGCCTGATACGGGATGGGCTTCTCCCATGAGCGGATTTTTTATTTTTTAATGAATCCTAAATATTCTCATTCTTCATTCTACAATGGAGAGGTGTGTGTCTAAGAAAGAGTATATTGATCAAAAAATTTCCAAAATCAAAAGAGCGATTGGGTTGAAAAAATAAAGGATTTCTTAATCTCGTGTTATCCTAAAACGAATTGAAACTACATCAATTAAATGGAAAAAGAGAGTATAGAGAATCTGTTGAGAAGTTGACTTTTATCCGAGGTATCTATCTATCTTTTTTTCTTACTATAATAAAGACCTTGTTTTGACTGGATCGCACTCTGTATCATTTGCTAACCCTCAAAATCTTTAACCTTTGGTTCAAATAGACTTTTGAATGGAAGAATTTCAAAGCGCTTTAGAGCTCGATAGATTTCAACAACATGACTTCTTATATCCACTTATCTTTCAGGAGTATATTTATGCACTTGCTCATCATCATGGTTTAAATGGATCCATTTTGTTGAAAAATGTAGGTTATGACAATAAATTCAGCTTACTAATTGTGAAACGGTTAATTCTTCGCATGTATGACCAGAATTTTTTGATTCATTCTACGAATGATTGTAAACAAAAGCCGTTTTTGGGACGCACGAATCATTTTGAGTCTCAAATGATATCAGAAGCATTTTCGGTCATTATGGAAATTCCATTTTCTCTAAGATTACTATCTTGGCTAGAAAAGTTCGAAAAGAAGGGGGAAGGTAGAGTCAAATCCGAGAATTTACGATCAATTCATTCAATATTTTCTTTTTTAGAGGATCAAATTTCCCATTTACATTATATCTTAGATATACTAATACCTTACCCAATCCATCTAGAAATCTTGGTTCAAGCTCTTCGCTACTGGCTAAAAGATGCTTCGGCTTTGCATTTCGTAAGATTCTTTCTCCACGAGTTTCAGAATTGGAATAGTCTTATTACGTCAAAGAAAGTAGGTCCTTCTTTTTCAGAAATAAATCAAAGATTCTTCTTCTTCCTATATAATTCTCATGTATGTGAATATGAATCCATCTTTGTCTTTCTCCGCAACCAATCTTCTCATTTACGATCAACATCTTCTAGAGCCCTTGGTGAACGAATCTATTTTTATGGAAAAATAGAGCATCTTGGAGAAGTCTTGTCCAGGGCTTTTCAAGGCAATCTATGGATATTCACCGATTCTTCCATGCATTATGTTAGGTATCAAGGAAAATCAATTCTCGTTTCAAAAGGTACGTCTCTTGTGATGAATAAATGGAAATATTACTTTGTTAATTTATGGCAATCTTATTTTTACCTGTGGTCTCAACCAAGAAGGATCCATATAAACCAATTATCCAATCATTCCCTTGACTTTCTAGCTTATTTTTCAAGTGTGCGGCGAAGGACTTCAACGGTACGCAATCAAATGCTAGCAAAGTTATTTCTAAGTGATAATGCTATTAAGAAGTTTGATACTTTTGTTCCAATTA